AGGCTTGTTGGAAAACTCGTTGTCGGACCTGATTAATCGCTCTTTGTTGTTCAAAATGAATGGTTTCATTTTTGTAAATTTCTAATCGTTCCAAATTCTCATAAGTGGCATTAATCAAATTCACCCTTTCTCGTTCTATCTCAGAATATCCATTCACTCGAAACTCATCTGCTTCCATTTCTACTTTCCGTAAGCGAGCCCGGGCTTTTTCGAGCTGCTCAATAGCTCCTCCACGTAGTTCTTCTGAATTTCGAATAGTACTCAAGATTCTTTGTTTTCGATTATCTAATAAATCACTTAATGAAAGTAGATTATCTTCCCATTCATTTCAAAACTTCCATGATCTCTTCCCGAACCAAACATGAATCTTTCGATTCATTTGGCTCTCACGCTCAGTTACTTATGGGGCATTTCCATTGTAATGAACCTATCCTCTCTTCTCTCTTTGTATTCTAAGATATTGAAATTGAAACTTATACAAGACCAGAATATTTGGAGGACTCTTCCGCCCAGACAAAAAAATCTGTAATTGTCAGCAAAGTTGTTTCTTTTTTCTTTTATTGATTTCTTTTGATTTTTCTTCAAATCCAAAAATTCTTCTTATTTTATACATAGGTCGTCGATTCGGCATTGGATAAAAAAAGGGCGGGGTACCCATTTTTCCAGGAAATGGTTCAAATCATTTTATCGATATGAGTGTTCTATATCGGATAAATTGCCAACTATTCATTTTAAAACCATCTTCGTACTAACGTAGTGGTAGAAAGAGTACCATGTTGTGCCTAGACTTCAAACGGTTTAGTTTTAACCATGTTAATGGTCCCACATTATTGGTTGATAGAGAATCAAAGTTTATTTACTAATGAGTCACGAAATGCTATGGTTCTTACATATGATGTATTAATTTATTCAGAAGTAATTCGTCGAGATCGTGCACCTTTCTTTCCTATAAAAAAAAAAATAGAAAGTGCAGCTGGTTGGATCCAACCTATTCTTGAAATACACAACTCGCACACACTCCCTTTCCAAAAAAGATCAATACACCAAGCACTACACTTAGATTTATTGGGTTTGTTGCTAAAATATCGGTATTAAACCCGAAACTTCCGGCCGATGACCAGTAACCCACGGAAACAAAAGAATCGGTTATATTTTTCATATGCTCTCCTCTTATAGATAGGACGAACAAAATTGAACAGAGTTCATTTTGTATCACTTCGCCCCTCTTTTTTTTTGATTGATTTCTTTTTATTAATTTCCTTATTTTATTTATAAATATTAATCTATAAATTTAGAATTTTATTTTCTAAATTGAGAAATGGATTTATTATTTGAATTGAATTGCAGTTAAAAATAAGATACTTATTAGGCCCGGGCCTCATGTCAATTGAGAAATACCTCGTTTGTTACAACGTATCCTAAAAGTAAAAAAGGGGGGGAGTTCCATTGGACTAAGGAAGGAAGCAAGTGGATCTGCTAATTCCTCATCCTCAAATCAGTCCTTCCCCGTGGGTATTGTCTCAACGAATAAGTGATTTTCACAGTGAAGTGTTCATATAATTCGAAGAAGCAAGTGGCAAGTCCAAGGAAGTCAAATAAGAAAAAATATGTATTTTTCACATTTCTGGGATTAAACAAAAGGATTCGCAAATAAAAGCGCTAATGCCACGACCAGTCCGTAAATTGTTAAAGCTTCCATAAAAGCCAGACTAAGTAATAAAGTACCGCGTATTTTACCCTCTGCTTCTGGTTGTCTCGCGATACCTTCTACGGCTTGGCCCGCAGCAGTACCCTGACCAACTCCAGGTCCAATCGAAGCAAGCCCGACAGCCAATCCAGCAGCAATAACCGAAGCGGCAGAAATCAATGGATTCATGGTAAGCTCCTCGCACTCTCGCACCAAAATAAAGAAATGGTTAATGATACAATCTATCAATGAATTATTACTTATTATTCCATCACTAAGATCCATTCGGTCGAAATAACTAATAACTCCGAATTGAAGTAATGGTATTACTGAATCATCAGAACTACTTCGATATCTCGTTTTTAGTTCCTATCCATGGAGTCTTTGTAAATTTATACGGTTCTATTTCTTCTTCTTCCATTTCTTTGTTCCGAACCATTCTTTCAATTCTTCGCTCTTTCTCTTGTATATACTTTACTTCATCTGTTTATTCATTCAATCTACAGTCACAGACGAAACGGAAAGACTTCTAACGAAACGGAAGAACTTCTATTGGAATCTATCTAAATTCAGTGAGATGGGAAATAGAAATAATATATATATGAATAGTCCATATATAACTAGTGAATATCTAATATCACATATACATGTGTTTCTTCCATAACGTAAACCATCCGCACCGTATATTGAATCGAATTCTAGAATCCTTTTTCGAAACATACACAGGAGTTGGCTTATAGCCATTCCATAGACCTAGCTCGACCTCCTTAACCTACTTTTTTTTAGAATTCCCAAATATCGTACATTTTTCTTACTCCTACTCTAGATCATTGTATATATACATATATATATATTATTATTATTATGCTTATGCTACCAAGCAGATTATCTTGAGCCACCCTGGAATAAGCTTAAAAAAAAAGATTTTCTTTGTATTTCGAAAGCTATTCAATGATGGCCCTCCATAGATTCACCTATATAAGCCGCGGCTAAAGTTGCAAAAATAAGAGCTTGAATACCACTTGTGAATAATCCAAGGAACATGACAGGTATAGGAACTACTGAAGGTACTAAAGAAACAAGAACAACAACTACTAATTCATCAGCCAATATATTTCCGAAAAGTCGAAAACTAAGTGATAAAGGTTTTGTGAAATCTTCTAGGATGTTAATTGGTAAAAGGATTGGAGTTGGTTGAATATATTTACCAAAATAGCCCAATCCTTTTTTGGTAAGACCTGCATAGAAATATGCCACTGACGTGGGTAAAGCTAAAGCAACAGTAGTATTTATATCATTCGTAGGTGCAGCTAACTCCCCATGAGGTAACTGTATGATTTTCCGAGGTAAAAGAGCACCTGACCAGTTAGAAACAAAAATAAATAGGAACATAGTTCCAATAAAGGGAACCCAAGGACCATATTCTTCTCCAATCTGAGTTTTGCTCAAATCTCGAATGAATTCAAGGACATATTCGAAGAAATTCTGACCGTCAGTCGGAATGGTTTGTGGATTCCGAACAGCTATAGTAGCTGAACCTAATAAGATAGCGATTACGACCCAAGAAGTGATAAGTACTTGAGCATGGACTTGGAAACCCCCTATTTGCCAATAGAAATGTTGGCCTACTTCCACACCGGATATATCGTATAACACTTTTAGTGTGTTGATGGAACATGGTAGAACATTCATATTGACCTCTGACAGAAATAGAACTTCAAAATAAATTATTTTGATTCAACCATCTCTTTCTCGACTCGCCCACTTTACTTGAAAAGTATCGTATATTTCGGATACCAAGTAATCACATAATATCCTCCGAGATATCTCTTTTTTGAGATTCAGGAAGAGTAATCGATTCAATAAACCTATTTTCCCTAATTAAACCTATTTTCCCTAATTAAACCTATTTTCCCTAATTAAACCTATTTTCCCTAATTAAACCTATTTTCCCTAATTAAACCTATTTTCCCTAATTCAATAAACCTATTTTCCCTAAGTAATTAATTAACTAAGTAATTAATTAACTTATCTTATTATTAATTATTAATCAACGATTTCTTATATAGCCAGAACGACCCTCACAAATAGCGGATACTAATTTGTTAAGAATCAATCGTATTGAAGCTATAGCGTCATCATTGGCTGGAATCGAAATATCCGCTAGATCCGGGTCACAATTTGTATCGATTAAACAAATCGTCGGAATCCCCAAAGTAACACATTCTCGAAGAGCCGTATATTCTTCTTGCTGATCAACGATGATTACAATATCGGGTAAACCCGTCATATATTTGATCCCACCCAGATATGTTTGCAAGCGAGATAATTGTCTCTTCAACATTGCTGCATCTCTTTTTGGGAGACGATTGAGTCTACCCATCTTTTGTTCCGCTCTCAAGTCCCTGAACTTCTGAAGTCTCGTTTCTGTAGTCGACCAATTCGTTGACATACCACCAAGCCATTTTTTATTAACATAATGACACCGAGCCCTTATTGCAGCTGATGCTACTGAATCCGCTGCTTTATTTTTGGTACCGACTATTAAGAAGTGTTTTCCACTACTTGCTGCATCAAAAACTAAATCACAGGCTTCTGATAAAAAACGAGCAGTTCGAGTAAGATTTGTAATATGAATACCTTTACGCTTTGCGGAGATGTAAGGTGCCATTCTAGGATTCCATTTCCTAGTACCATGACCAAAATGAACTCCTGCTTCCATCATCTCTTCCAAATTTATGTTCCAATATCTTCTTGTCATTTCTCCCCACAGTTCCTCTTTTTTTTTTTTAAAAAAAGAGATGAGGTACCCTGAAATAAATAATTGTTCCGACGGAACCTTCTACCGGAGATTGACCGTTGATACACGGTACAAGCCATTAATTCCTTTCTATTCGTTATTATCTTTATTACCAAATAAAATAACCGAGTTAAGTTAAAAGAATGAATCTGCTCTTAGGAATCATGAAATCCCGTAAATGTAAATGATTGTTCTGATGTATCATGGAAATGGTTTGGGATGCAAGAACCAAATAATTCTCTATGGTGGAACAAAATATCTCTCATTTCACCCTCGAATAGATTCTTCTTTTTGATTTCCAAAGGACTATTGTTGTGTTGCCTTGAACGGTGCACTAATCCTTTGAATCCAGTACCAACAGGTATCATCCCCCCCAGAACAACGTTCTCTTTCAGGCCTTTCAACCAATCAATACGACCTCGTAGGGCGGCTTTTGCTAAAACTCGAGCGGTTTCTTGAAAACTCGCTTCAGATATAAAACTTTGAGTATTCAGAGATGTCCTCGTTATTCCC